TTATTTCCTTAATTGAGTTTTGTTTAATTTTGATTAGGGCAAAGTTACTTAAAAACCTCCGCCTTCTTTAAAATATCCCGAACAGTTGCTGTAGGCTGAGCACCTTTTTCAAGAAAATATAGAATAGCGGGAACATTTAAACTACTTTGATTCTTTATCGGATCATAAAACCCCACTTTCCGAAGATCTCTTCCTTCTCTTCGGGATCGAACATCAATTGCAACGATTCGATAGACGGCTCACTGGGATAGATATTAAGTAAATGAACAAGACCCCCCCTAGAAACGTATAGGAAGTTTTCTCCTCGTACGGCTCGAGAAAAAATGATTCGAGGTTTTGTCTATCTATAGAATTCTAATGAATTGTAAAAGGATTGATAAAATCAATTAGACTAGGATTTAACTCAATTTTTTCTTCGTTCTTGATGAGAAAAAAAGAAAAAAGCATTTGTACTCATAACTCAAGTTGGATAATTTTCAAATAGCTCAAAAGAAAATCAAATCTTTAAGCAATTTATTTCATTTATTGAATGGTCTTTAATCCCCCCTTTTTGTCTCGTTTAACATATAAGCATCTAGTTGGATTTTTTACTTTAATTCTCATCCAGTTATTGAGACAATGGAAACGGCCTTTCCTTGTTCCGGGATCCTTTTCTTTGTTTTAAATCAGTGGGTTTAGACATTACTTCGGTGCTTCTTAATCCTTCCAACAAAATGGCAGCAACATACCCCTTTTGTTAGTTCTTTCTATCTAAAGAATCATACGAATGGTTGATTCCCGCGTGATACACTTTGAATCGAAAGAGTTTTATCAATTCCAACCAAATTTCCTTTTAAATTTTAAACTTGACCGAATCGGATCCTTTCAATTTTTATATTAATGATATACTTACGAAGTTGTTCCAATTTATTGATTGGCATTAACCCTAGATCCTTGCCCCTGAAAGCTGAATCAATACTTTCTGCTCGAGCTCCATCATGTACTATATTAGAATATTACAACCCAACAAAAAGAGGGGTTCTACAACCGATGTCGGGCCAAGAGCACCTTCATTCCTATATAAAATGGCGGATGTAAAAATAAGAATCCACACCGGATCGTGTCCTTCAAGTCGCACGTTGCTTTCTACCACATCGTTTCAAACGAAGTTTTACCATAACATTTAAATTCCTCTAATTTGGAGCCAGTATGGAATTGATTCAATTATGGAATCATGAATAGTCGTTGGTTCAGTCAGTACATAAACATATAAATCTATACCTTTTTCTTCACTGGTAAAGATTTTTATGAAGAAATCTTAGCAAGACCCCTTTATTGTATGAATGCAACTTTTTTATAAAAAAAAACAAACTAACAGAAATCTAAAAATAACATAATTAATCTAAATAACAATAACACGGATAAATAAATTATTTTTATCCCCGTATCTTCAAGCGACTCAATAGGAGAGATTATCCCATCTCCGAATTCTTTGAATACCAAAGAGTCAACTGATAAAGAATCATTCATAATTTTTATAATCAAGAAAGTTTCATCTTTCGACATCGTTATGGGAATAAAGTTTTACAGTAAAGACTCCATTCGATCATCATAAAAAATCCAAATTTATCTTTCTTTATCGAATTGAACCATCAATGATTCCCATTACTCTTTTTATTCTTATTTTATTAATCAGATGAAGCGGTAGGAGTTTTTCGTATCTATCAGATAGATAGAAGAACTGTCACTGTTGTGGATATTCAATATTAAATATTGAAATGCTTAAGCGATTACATTTCTTTTTCACAAAAACCGAAGAGAAGGACTGTTGTCACTGAACGTTGTCACTGAAATAGACAGAAATCTAATAACAATACATATATATATTTCTAATAACAATACATATATATATTTTAGTTAAACCAAGCATTTACTCATTTTATATATGTATTTTTTATTTCTTTTGTTTAATCTGGAATGAAGTAATCGTTCTGCAATCTTGGCATAAAAAAAAATGACTAAATATATTAATTATCTCATCGCAATCGTTACATAGATTTTTAATTATTCATTAGAGCCAAAAACAAAATACCTATAAAGGGTCAAAAAAACATCAGTTACATATAGAACTTGATTCGATATTAATGAGATTCGGGCCGACACAAATATTTAAATGAATATCTTCCGTTTTGGATTAAGACCTATCCACCCCCCCCAATTCTCTGGGAATGCTGAATCAGAAATTAAAAAAGATCCCGTTTACGGAAAGGGAACTATCTAGGGACAAAGAGAAACAAGTACAGATTAAGCCCTTGTTTCTAATTTTTCTTTTCCCCTAACCCAACCAAGTCTTAAGAGACTTAATCTCGTTTTAAGAAACTTAATCCCATCAATCCCTTAAGCAGAACACGTTATTTAGATTATTTAGAAAAGGAACCTTTACTCTGGTAGAATGGATATGTCCTTGACCTGGGACGGAAGGATTCGAACCTCCGAATACCGGGACCAAAACCCGGTGCCTTACCACTTGGCCACGCCCCATTTCGATTTCTATTCGACAATAATAAAGAATAGTGTTAGTATTGGGTTTTGGTCAATTCCAGTCCAAATATCTATAGAAAATCTTTCTAAAATGGATTAGATTCTTGCTAGAATTTTAACATGTGTAGATATAGAATTTAACTTAATTCATTGATCATTAGATAGAATTCAATTAAGATATTCTATGAAAGTATGATAAAAGTATGATTTCTTCTATTCTCCTTTGAGAATTGGGGAATTTTTGATTGGGTGCGTTCAAAGAAAAAGAGGGATTTTTTGTCTACTGCACTTGACTTCATTTTTCCTTATATCAATAACTCAATCAAAATGCAATTATCTCCAAGAACAAAATGTTTGTTATGCTTAATATCTTTAGTTTGATCTGTATCTGTCTTAATTCTGCCCTTTATTCGAGTAGTCTTTTCTTCGGCAAACTGCCCGAGGCCTATGCTTTTTTGAATCCAATCGTAGATCTTATGCCAGTCATACCTTTGTTCTTTTTTCTCTTAGCCTTTGTTTGGCAAGCTGCTGTAAGTTTTCGATGATATTTTTAATACCATTCTAGAAAACTAGAAAATTCTAGAAAAGTCATGATTTATTCGAGAAAAAATTATAACAATTAATAAGATCAAATAAGTCTTACAGTATGAACCTTCGATTCAAACATTGAAAGTCTTGGATATCCGCGATAAATTCAAATCTGGCTTACCCTATATCCCGCATTCTGACCTTTTTCCAATGAAATAAAAAACATTTGAGTTAGGATCCCCCACAAGATAAAATTCAGAGGTATGAAACAAATTTTTGGTAATGAACGACTTTTCATATAGCTGAATTTGAATTTCTGAAATTCTTTTCTGTTTTTAGAAAGAACTTCATTTTTTGGTATCAAAATCTTTGATATAAAAAATGGAGGATCTATTCTCTTTTCTCGTTTTTTTTCAAAAAAAAAATCTTGGAGATTTTATAATGCTTACTCTCAAACTTTTCGTTTACACAGTAGTAATATTCTTTGTTTCTCTCTTTATCTTTGGATTCCTATCTAATGATCCGGGACGTAATCCTGGACGTGAAGAATAAAAAAGGATATTTTTCGTTTTCCTTGCTTTATTTTTAAATTTTTTTAGGGCTGTTTTTTATCTATTCGACACGTTTAACTAAGAAAAAAATAAAAGGATTGGCGAAATTGGAAAGAAAAAGAAAATATCAAACCATCACGAAAAACGGAAAGAGAGGGATTCGAACCCTCGGTACGAATAACTCGTACAACGGATTAGCAATCCGTCGCTTTAGTCCACTCAGCCATCTCTCCCAATTGAAAAAGAGAATTATTATCTTACATTCCACATGAAATAAGGATTGAAAAAATCTTTATTTATATTATATACCTACAGCTTTTATTAGCAATTCCATTTAGATTAATCGAAGGATTCCACAGAAAAAAAAAATAGAAAAAAGAGGACCTTTTTGCGTTGATTTTGTTTGAAAGGCCCTTTTTTATTCCTGTGGCCTGGCCTGGTCACTACCTAGCCGGGCCTTTTTTGTTCCAACAAATCCTAACTAAAATATCTGATTTGAAAACAAAAGGGGTTTGCTATTAAAGCAACAACAAAAAGACAAAGGAAGATTTCCATTCTTTTTATATAAAATCAATGTCAATACTGTAATTTTTATGATTCTTTTATGATCCTATCTTTTTTGCGCTTAATTCCCCCGTTCGACAAAAGGACCTTTTTCTATAATAATCGCATTGTAGCGGGTATAGTTTAGTGGTAAAAGTGTGATTCGTTCTAGTAATTTCCTTAAATAGTTAAGGGGTCTTTCGGTTTGATTCATATTCCGATAAAAACTTTATTTCTTAAAAGGGTTTAATCCTTTACCTCTGAATGATAGATTCGAGGAAAAATATAAATTCTCGTGATTTGTATCCAAAGGTCACTTAAAAATTGAAAAAAATAGATTATGAAATTGCGAAACAAAAATTTGGAATTGGAAAAATACTTCCAATTGAATGAGTATGAGTAAAGGATCCATGGATGGCGGCAGAGAAAAATGGATTTCCAATCGTAACTAAATCTTCAAAAATTTTTTCTTTGTAAAAAATAAATTGAAGCAAAATAGCATAGCTTTTAAACGATAACTTTAGTTTACTAGAGTTATTGACATATTATTTTAGCCCGGTGGAAACAAAACCTTTTTCCTCAGGATCCTTTTTCAAATAGAAATAGAGAACGAAGTAACTAGAAAGGTTCTCATAATCACCTTCTTCTAGAGGGATCATCTAAAAAGCGAATCATTTTAAATGTATTCAAACAAAAAGCCGACATAGATGTTATGGGTAGAATTTATTGGAATTTAGTTCAATATAGGAATTTATCCATCTTCCATAAAGGAGCCGAATGAAACCAAAGTTTCATGTTCGGTTTTGAATTAGAGACATTCAAAATCAAAAATACTGAATCGACGTCGACTATAACCCC